ATTCTTTTTACTGAATCACATGAAATTTTATCCAATTCCATATACCTATGAAATTGGCATAGACGGAGGAATAAAGAGAGATAATTTTCGACGGATCCAAATGGAGATGGATTAATAAAACATTCCTTGAAACAAAATTCTGCCCCTTAGCTTAGACTGATGGAGTCTTGTATAGAATATACAAATGGATCCAATTTCTACCTGTTATTATGATATTACGATAAGATTGGGTATCAGAAATAAGATTGGGTACCAGAAATAGATTCATGATTTGATCCATTCTCTATGAATGAGATAAAGACAGAATAATCCGGAACAGTATCGAGTTGGTTTTTATTTTAGCACTTAACTTATTTCATTGATTCTACCATTGTTCAAAAAAGGATTCACAGAGAAGAGGGAGCTCTTGTTAGTGTTAGTAGAATTAGTAGAATACGATTGAAGTGCGTAAAGGGCATTGGATAAGTATATCCAGATATAGCTATCTAGTTATCTGCATATCCCCTCTTTTCGGGGTGCTATATGATAATTTCCAATTTAGATTCAACTTATTCAATAGAAAAATATTCAATGCAAAATTAAAGCACGACAATTCCCTATAAGATAAGGTGGATAGGACTAGGTATGCGTGTAACGATTTCTGTTCGAGGGTTTACATATACACATATATGTTGTTATAATTGGAATTGAAAACAATTGATACTGATTAGTCGTGTATCAACTTTTTTGTTTTCTTATGTTATTAATTTAATTATTAAGGTAAGGAAAGAAAACGTTAGATCAAAATCCAAGAACTGTTCATGAATTCACAGGAAATAATTAATGGTTCCAATTTACTCTGAATTTTGGACTCTGTGCCTAGAAATATCTTTTTTCTGTTTCAATAAAAAAAAAAATATTCTGTTTTGAAACACTATACAATCAAGAGAACCCTGGACCCAGGGATCCCTTTTGGAAAGGGATAAAGAAACCCGTTTTAAAAATCCAACTCAAACCAAAAAAAGGTTGAGTAAACCCCCCCCCCAAAAAAAAAAAAAAAAGAAAGAGTTAGGTCTATTTTGGATCATTTTGGCGGCATGGCCGAGTGGTAAGGCGCGGGACTGCAAATCCCTTTCTCCCCAGTTCAAATCCGGGTGTCGCCTGATCAACAAAAGAAAAGCTTCGGAATACCTTATCCTTCTATGCTAATAGAACTCACATATGCTAATAGAACTCACAAAATTCTTGCCTGACAGAAGCATGACTAGGGTTGTAGATACTGTATTTTTAGAATACAGAGGTTCTATAAAAAAAAAGACTTGAATTTTTATCATTTGGTTATGGTTAAAATCAGGTATCAATATGAAAAAAAACCGATTTATTACTGATTACTGGTTGGTTCGGGCTATTTCTTTGTATTTGATTTATCAATCGAATCGATAGTAAAACTTAAATTGTGAGATTCAGAACTATGAAAGTAAGATACCTAAAATCGGGGTAGCCGAAGGAAAGGGGGTTCGGTTCCTAAATGTAAATCCAATCCTTGCTTCTATTCTAGGATCTGAGGGAGATTATAGGAAGCACTATCAATACTTCTTTCCGATTCGACCGGAGATCCTTGTAATTAGAGTATAGGAACTCTTGTATTCATTGGATTGGTTCATCAATAGCGTTAGAGCAAAATGCCATTTTGACTCTGCACCATTGATTCCACTATTATTAGTGATTAATAATGGAATAATTCCTTCATATTCATAGAGATCGGGGAGATAATTTACATGGATATAGTAAGTCTCGCTTGGGCTGCTTTAATGGTGGTCTTTACGTTTTCCCTTTCACTCGTAGTATGGGGAAGAAGTGGACTCTAGGGGTACTACTAATTAAGTTGAGTAATCAAATTGGATCAATGGTGTTTATGTTTAATGGACCGTTCCGCGAAGCGTTTTAAGATAATCCATTTCAAAAATTCTAGGGTAATCCAGTAATATATGAACAATGATCTTTCGATCAATATTTGAATGATTTGATTCTGATGTTGTTCGTATTTCGAAACTCAAAGGAATACGCATGATAGGAAATTTTTCCAGCCGAACTCTTCCTATTCCTAAATATAATATTCGATTTCGATGAACCCGCTCTTACCATAATTATGGATATTACAATGAGGAGCAACCAACCCCTATTTTTTTATTTGTTTTTCCCTCTTGACTGTTCAAAGAGGAAGTACTGCTACTATTACGTGGATACGTACTTTCTACTGGAGATGCCATAGACGTAGTGGTTGTTCAAAGAGGTACTACGCATAATAAGATCTTGCGTCGGGTGATCCGTGCTCACTTAAGTTTTATACTTCTAGGAATCCTATTTATGCTTTATTGACTCACCTCATGTCATGGCTCAAGCATGAAAAATGAGTGGTGTTTACTACTTATTTTTCAAATCCGAAGAAGTGACTATAGAACTCCGTGGGGTATCTGTTAACGGCCCAATCAATTACTTCATTTATATGGATAGATATTGTATCTAGTCTATATCAACCCCATCCATTTTTTTAATTTATACAATACAACTTTATACATGCAATACAATATTTATACAATATAATAATAGATAGTGTGGTAGAAAGAACTATATGAACCTTTCTACTACACCATCTATTATACTGTTGATTCCAGTTCTCTAATTTCATTTAAGACTTGGAATTGGAATCCCTTTTATTTCGTCAATCATTGATAAGAGCTAATAAGTCAAGTTTAATTCTAATCATTTTGACTGACTGTTTTTACGTAGATGATAAGTAAAAAAGCAGTAGGAACTAAAATGAACAGCGCAGTCGCAATAAATGCGAGAATATTGACTTCCATAATCTCATCGTTTTTTTTTGCTTCGCAATAACTCGGGATCTAATCCCATAGAAAAAAAAAGAAAAAGAAAAAGATTTCTCCTGTAAGTTCAATGGGTGCATCCTGATGGTTGATACTGAATCGGATCAATATTCAATATTATATTATGAATAACAATATCTGATCTATTAAATCGATTCATCGTCGAGAATTGAATAGTATAACATAGGAAGATCTTTTATCCATACCGAATCAAAAATGGGATTCCTGATCTAATCAAGAATCCCATTGAATTTCTCATCTTTTTTTTTTTCATTCTTTAGTTTCTAAAATCTATCATCTTCTTTATAAGAAGCATCCGACGAGGTATCATCTGACCTGTGTTCTGTTGCCGGCCTTCCATTGGTAACAGACCTAAACAGTAGGAGTGAAATGTAAAAGGGAAGGAGTTAAGCTCGAAGCGAAGTTTTCGTAATGATCTAATCCTCCTGGAAGGCAGAGAAATGTGATAAAGGTATGGGTATGGGATGGGTCTCGATATAAAAAAAAAGATCTAATATTCCGACAAATTCTTTCTTTATTGATTTTTCTCCTTCTTCGATGAAACCCTAAAATCAAAATATAATATATATTATATAAAGATAAAGAAAAAAAAAATGATTCATTCCCCCTGTGGAAAAGAAACAAAAGGGGCGGATCATTGTTTGATCCTTTACTTTATATTAAAAGCAAGGACCCTCTTTTTCCTTGGATTGGGACTGAAAGCTAAATTCAGCATGCAATTTGAATAAGAATAAGATAGATAGATTGTTTTTAATTACTTTACTAATTGAGATTGCACAAAATCGTATCTCGAAAACAAAGGGGAGTAGGTTTAATAGTACTCTGCTGCCCGAGTAACTATGTTACTAAGTTAGTGAATTGTGTATCGTAGAATAAACGAGTACAATTTGTATATGTACTCCCTGGAAATGTATGGGTACTCTGTACCCTATTCCATTTCATGGATCAGAAGCAATTGAAAAAGTCAAACCAGTGGGTCTCTCTTGGAATCCCCAGTATGGCGATACCTACGACTACGTATGCCTCTCCCCCAGCAATCGGTACTAGTTCAAATAATTTAAATTCCCGTCTTTGTCCGATGAGAAATTCGAAACGAAAAACGAAATAAAAATAAATTAAGGATCCCCGCAGGAAATTCAATCCTGTCCCGGGCCCCCTCCTCACAGAAAATGGGAAGATGAATTGATGGATTCATCGGATCCGAGGTCGGGACTGACGGGGCTCGAACCCGCAGCTTCCGCCTTGACAGGGCGGTGCTCTGACCGATTGAACTACAATCCCAGGGTGAGGTATACAGCATGCATATATGTATTCTTATGCTTTCATTCGTTTCGTTTCTATTTACGAGAAATATTATCGTGTTGTAAAAGAAACACGACTGATATACTGATATCCACATGGATACGGACTAGAGTAAGAATGACACAGATTACTGGTAATCCTACTAATCTATTGAGAATCTATTTTTCAATGGAAAAAGGACTCTTTTTTTCTTTACTACCTTTGCAACAAATTGGGAATCTAGATCTTTAGACAGATCAGAAGATGTGAGAAATTGGAAAGAAACCAAGGGGTATTGTAGAAAAAATAGACCCTTTATCCCTATATATTTTATTTTATTCCCATATATCTTTAGAATACTTTTAGAATATATGGGGCATTCTAAATAATGGGCATTTCTGGAGGACAAATTTGGTTATCATGGATCGGCGAATTAGTGGGCCGAGCTGGATTTGAACCAGCGTAGACATATCGCCAACGAATTTACAGTCCGTCCCCATTAACCGCTCGGGCATCGACCCAGGAAGAACAAATTCTAGGCTTATTGATAATCCATGATCAACTTCCTTTCGTAGTACCCTACCCCCAGGGGAAGTCGAATCCCCGCTGCCTCCTTGAAAGAGAGATGTCCTGAACCACTAGACGATAGGGGCATACCTGCCCGATCGCCATCATACTATGTTCATAGTATGAGCAGTTTTTTGGAATTGTCAATATAATGTAATGTATAATTATAATGGGATGACTAGATCCGAAAAATCTTTCCTGCTTCTACGATTCCATAGAATTTTTGATTTTAATTCATGAAATGAACCATCCCGTCCTATATCCTAT